ACTCCCGGCGGATGGCCAGTGACCCAAGTAAACGAAAGAATCGGTTAAATTTTTCATATAATCTCCTCGTCTAGCTAAACTATAAAAAAAGAACTCTGTCCTTTTTTTTATTCTAAAAAAAAAAAGAAAATTTAATTTAATAATTTAATTTACCTAATTTGGATATTTGTAAACAGAATAAAAAACCTATTCTATTTACAAATGTATTTTCCAAAATTTTTAATTTTCAATAATAATAATTAGACTTATTAGAATTAAGCTCGAATTTGAGACCAAGTTTTCTGTCAATTTCAAAAAACCTCCGTTTTTCGCAACATTCTTTAAAAAAAGTTTCCATTAAACTAAAAGAATAAGGGGAAGGAAGAAAGCGAATCGATGTACTAATTCCCCATCCTCAAATTAGTCCTTCCCAAGGATTGTTGTCTCAATGAATAATTGTAGGAGTTAAATCTTGATAGAATTAAAAAAAAACTACGAAAAAAATCCAGAATTTTCTTATTTATAGGATTAAACAAAAGGATTCGCAAATAAAAGCGCTAATGCTACAACCAGGCCATAAATTGTTAAAGCTTCCATAAAAGCCAAACTAAGCAATAAAGTACCTCGTATTTTTCCTTCTGCCTCAGGTTGTCTCGCGATACCTTCGACAGCTTGACCCGCAGCTGTACCTTGACCAACTCCAGGTCCAATAGAAGCAAGCCCAACAGCCAACCCAGCAGCAATAACCGAAGCAGCAGAAATCAGTGGATTCATGATAAGTTCCTCACACCAAAATAAAGAAATAGTTAATGATACAATCATCCGATGGCTTAGGACTTAATTAAGTCATCGCTAAGATTAATCCAGCCAAAAAAACCAAAAACTTAAATTGAACTAATATAATAATATTATTGAATCAAAGAATTACTTTGATATTAGTTCCTATCCACGGGATTTTAAAAAATTCATAATATATATATATATACGACTTTTTTATGCCATTTCTTTTTTGTGAACCATTATTTGAATTCTTCGTTCTTTTTTTATCACTTTTTTCAGCCAATTCACAGAAAAAAAGGAAGAACTTCTAATGGAATCCCTATCTAAATCGAAATTCACAAACGTAGTGGGACAGATTATATAGATCTTTAACTCATCTATACCTAGTCAATATCAAATATCACATATACAATTGTTTCTTACATAACGTAAACCAACTATTATACAATTGGGCTAACAACGAATAAAAAATAGTTAATGATGACCCTCCATAGATTCACCTATATAAGCCGCAGCTAAAGTGGCAAAAATGAGAGCTTGAATCCCGCTTGTAAATAATCCAAGGAACATGACAGGTATAGGAACCACTAAAGGTACTAAAGAAACAAGAACAACAACTACTAATTCATCGGCTAATATATTTCCGAAAAGTCGAAAACTAAGTGATAGGGGTTTTGTAAAATCTTCTAAGATGTTAATGGGTAAAAGAATTGGAGTTGGTTGAATGTATTTACTGAAATACCCTAATCCTTTTTTGCTAAGACCCGCATAAAAATAGGCTACTGATGTGAGTAAAGCTAAAGCAACCGTCGTATTTATATCATTCGTTGGTGCTGCTAACTCCCCTTGAGGTAACTGGATAATTTTCCACGGTAAAAGGGCTCCTGACCAGTTAGAAACAAAAATAAATAAAAACAGGGTTCCAATAAAGGGAACCCATGGACCATATTCTTCTCCAATCTGGGTTTGACTCACGTCTCGAATGAATTCAAGGACAAATTCAAAGAAATTTTGGCCGTCAGTTGGAATGGTTTGGGGATTGCGAACCGCTATAACTGCGGAACCTAATAAGATAGCAATTACAACCCAAGAAGTAATAAGGACTTGGGCATGGACTTGGAAACCCCCTATTTGCCAATAGAAATGTTGGCCTACTTCGACACCAGATATCTCATATAACCCTTCTTTTATTAGTGTGTTGATGGAACATGATAAAACATTCATATTGCCCTCTGACAGAAATAAGAACTTTAAATTATTTTGATTCAAGATCCCCCTTTTTTACTTAATTTACTTTAATTTTATATTTTAGTTTTGGATACCAACTAAACAAATCACACAATATCCCCAGTTTTTTATCTCTTTTTCTTTTGTATGATTCAGGAGTAGTAACCGATTTTATAAATCGAAATACAGGGAGCCCCTCCCTCAAAAAAAATTTGATTTATTTATCTTATTATTAATCAAGAATTTTGTATATAGCTAGAACGACCCTCACAAATAGCGAATACTAATTTGTTAAGAATGAATCGAATTGAAGCTATAGCGTCATCATTTGCTGGAATAGAAATATCCGCGAGATCGGGATTACAATTTGTATCGATTAAAGAAATGGTTGGAATTCCCAAAGTGATACATTCTCTAAGAGCCGTATATTCTTCTTGCTGATCGATGATGATTACAATATCAGGCAAGCCCGTCATATATTTAATCCCGCCTAGATATGTTTCCAAGCGAGATA